AATGAAAATCTATAATAGAAATGTTGCATATTTCTATATCTATATCTCCCGAGAACCTCCTTTTTTTTTACTAGAATCCCTGTTGGATCGGATTCTAACGAATCCTTAGGGAACTCGTAAGAAACTCTTTATTATAAGATAAGGACGGGAGAACAAGAATAAAAAAGCGGATTATCATACATCTATTTTGTGTAGAAAGATGAATAGGTACACTTATTTAGTTCTACATTCCTTGCACTTATTATATACTTATAATAAATATACTTATCATAAGATATATTTCTAACAAGTACAAATATTAAATCGAGGCACCTATTCTATGACAGATTTCAATTTACCCTCTATTTTTGTGCCTTTAGTGGGCCTAGTATTTCCGGCAATTGCAATGGCTTCTTTATCTCTTCATGTTCAAAAAAACAAGATTGTTTAGATCCGATGGGATCAAATCTCATCAATTTATTTTAACACTTGGACTTGGATCATAATACAGATATCTTTTAGTGGAATAGGGTACGGTACGACATGTGACTCCCTCCGAGCACAAATAAAAAAGCTGTTATTGTTATGCATGCAGATCCATGATATATGGATAAATGCATGTATATTATATGTGGGTATAGCTGTTTTTGTTTTCAAATAGATCAGCGAATATCTGAAATAGAAAGTCAATGTATCTATATGTATGTAGATATACATAGTGGGATCATATGAAGGGGATGTTATTATTTTATATCTAACCAATTCGATTAATTACTCCTAATGGTTTACATCATAATAGTGCTAGTTGCTGAGAGTTACTTCGGGATCAAAACAAAAAAAAGTAAAGTCAAATTCATTTGGCTTATTCTATTATCTCAATTGCAATAGAATGCAACTGGATCGAGTATGAACTGGCAATCCGAACGTATATGGATAGAACTTGTAACGGGGTCTCGAAAAACAAGTAATTTCTGCTGGGCCTGTATCCTTTTTTTAGGTTCACTAGGATTCTTATTGGTTGGAACTTCCAGTTATCTTGGTAGAAATCTGATATCCGTATTTCCCTCTCAGGAAATCCTTTTTTTTCCCCAAGGAATCGTGATGTCTTTCTATGGGATCGCTGGTCTGTTCATTAGTTCCTATTTGTGGTGCACAATTTCGTGGAATGTAGGTAGTGGTTATGATCTTTTTGATAGAAAAGAAGGAATAGTGTGTATTTTTCGTTGGGGATTTCCTGGAATAAATCGTCGCATCTTCCTTCGATTCCTTATGAGAGATATCCAGTCAATCAGAATGGAAGTTAAAGAGGGTCTTTATCCTCGTCGTGTCCTTTATATGGAAATCAGAGGCCAGGGAGCCATTCCCTTGACTCGTACCGATGAGAATTTTACTCCACGAGAAATTGAACAAAAAGCTGCTGAATCGGCCTATTTCTTGCGCGTACCAATTGAAGTATTTTGAAATGAACTGAAGAATGAATGCTTTCTCCGCATGAGGGAAGGAACTCAGGAATCCCCTTTTTAATATAACTGAAGTTTCTTCGGAACGTTTATTCGAGCAAAACATGTTCGATTCTATTTCCCCCGTTCCGTTGGTAATACCGTTGTGTTGTGGCCCATAGAATAAAGCAGGCGGACGAATACGGAACAACCATAATAAGAAGCTATTTTTATCCACCAAAACAAAAACTCTTTTTTTTACATATGGAACTAAACTCAATTCTTTCATACTAGTAACAAATCTAATAAGTATGTATTCATCACACATATCAGAACATTTCGGAATACAGTACAGAATTCATCTTTTTATTTTTAGGACCAATATTTTGAATTGATACGTTAGATACAGATGGATCGTATCTCGTAAATTATCTCTCTTTCATCAATCGATGTTTCTTTTTTTTTATCCTTTCTTTTGCTCCTTGATGACCAAACGATTGGATCTCTCATAACTATTCAATTTCTCCCTTGTTTTGCCACCCATTTCGGATTTCATCATCAATATTCTTCAGAAATATCCCCTCAATTATTCCTGGGCTGTGGGTAGCCAGTGAAACATTTCGAAATAATTGATTGATCCAGGGGGAGTTCTTTCGTCTCGAAATCCGAATAATATTCATTACTTCAAGTGGTTTTTCGGGCATTCATCGAAAGGAACAAATGAAGATACAATTGGTTCGAATTTGACCAATTGAGATATCTGGGAACTTGATTATTTCTTCATTCGAAACGGACCTTTATTCTATTTCTATATTCTTTCTAGATCCAAGGACTAAACAATTCAAAAAAAAAGAAGGAATAGATCCGATCCATAGGTTCCATACCTTGTTATAGAACTCATGCTTCATAGAAATATCGGATCAGATAGAGTCGGCGAATGAAGCAGTTTCATTAACAATTTACAGAACAGATTAAAAGTGCCAAAAAAGAAAGCATTGACTCCCCTCCCATATCTTGCATCTATAGTCTTTTTGCCCTGGTGGATCTCTCTCTCATTTAATAAAAGTCTGGAACCTTTAGTTACTAATTGGTGGAATACAAGGCAATCCGAAACTTTTTTGAATGATATTCAAGAGAAGAACGTTCTAGAAAGATTCATAGAATTAGAACAACTATTCCTGTTGGACGAAATGATAAAGGAGTACCCGGAGACACAGATACAAAAGCTTCGTATAGGAATCCACAAAGAAACAATACAATTGGTCAAAATGCACAATGAAGATCATATCCATATAATTTTGCATTTCTCGACAAATATAATCTGTTTTGCTATTCTAAGTGGTTATTCTATTCTGGGTAATGAAGAACTTGTCATTCTTAATTCTTGGGTTCAGGAATTCCTCTATAACTTAAGCGACACAATAAAAGCTTTTTCTATTCTTTTATTAACTGATTTATGTATCGGATTCCACTCGCCCCATGGTTGGGAACTAATGATTGGTTCGGTCTACAAAGATTTTGGATTTGCTCATAATAATCAAATTATATCTGGTCTTGTTTCCACTTTTCCAGTCATTCTAGATACAATTTTGAAATATTGGATCTTCCATTATTTAAATCGTGTATCTCCTTCACTTGTAGTGGTTTATCATTCAATGAATGAATGAAGAACTCATTTGATCTGCCGATATCAATCAAATCCGAATGTTACTTCGTACATAAACAAACCATTTTTAATCTGACTCACTCTTTATACTTCTACCCGTCTAAGGGATTCCCCCTCCAGTACAATGGCAGAATCGTGGATAGGGAACTATACTAGCTACCTACCTAATTTATTGTAGAAATTTCCGGGATCAATAATTGGACCATGCAAAATAGAAATACCTTTTCTTGGGTAAAGGAACAGATGACTCGATTCATTTCCGTATCGATCATGATATATGTCATAACTCGGACATCTATTTCAAATGCATATCCCATTTTTGCGCAGCAGGGTTATGAAAATCCACGAGAAGCAACTGGGCGTATTGTATGCGCCAATTGCCATTTAGCTAATAAGCCCGTGGATATTGAGGTTCCACAAGCTGTGCTTCCTGATACTGTATTTGAAGCAGTTGTTAGAATCCCTTATGATATGCAACTGAAACAAGTTCTTGCTAATGGGAAAAAGGGGGCTTTGAATGTGGGGGCTGTTCTTATTTTACCCGAGGGATTCGAATTAGCTCCCCCCGATCGTATTTCTCCCGAGATGAAAGAAAAGATAGGCAATCTGTCTTTTCAGAGTTATCGCCCCACTAAAAGAAATATTCTTGTGGTAGGTCCTGTTCCTGGTCAGAAATATAGTGAAATCGTCTTTCCCATTCTTTCCCCGGACCCTGCTACTAAGAAAGACGTTCACTTCTTAAAGTATCCCATATATGTAGGTGGGAACAGGGGAAGAGGTCAGATTTATCCCGATGGGAACAAGAGTAACAATACAGTCTATAATGCTACAGCAGCAGGTATAGTAAGCAGAATAGTACGTAAAGAAAAAGGGGGGTATGAAATAACCATAGCTGACGCATCGGATGGACACCAAGTGGTTGATATTATACCTCCAGGACCAGAACTTCTTGTTTCAGAGGGTGAATCTATCAAGCTTGATCAACCATTAACGAGTAATCCCAATGTGGGTGGATTTGGTCAGGGAGATGCAGAAATAGTACTTCAAGATCCATTACGTGTCCAAGGTTTGTTGTTCTTCTTGGCATCTGTTATTCTGGCACAAATCTTTTTGGTTCTAAAAAAGAAACAGTTTGAGAAGGTTCAATTGTCCGAAATGAATTTCTAGATCCACGGATTCATCAAGTTGGTAAAAAGAGCCGAATTGTTGTGATCGATGCAATTATGTATGATTCAAAAAAATCATGGAAAATGTTTTGCTTGCTTTGTTTATACTGTTTTTCTGCGAGATGCCGGAAATTGCTTGTATCCCATTCCTAGCAATAGTATGTATATTGCGAAGAAGACTACTTGATCCCCCCTTCTTTTTTTCAATCAAAATGGGAGTGTTGTGACTATGTTAGGCCTCCCATTGGCAGATTGTAAATGCCATGTAATGCATCAATAGTTTTTTTGTACCTAAAAGAATCGAATTCTAATAGATAATAGGCATAAGTAGGAGGAGAATACACGCGGATAAATGAAAGGAACAAATGATTCTAGGAGGGATTACTCGTCTTCCTAATCTTCCACACAAGAAAAGGGTGGAAAATTCCTTTTCTTGTGTGGAAATAATAATGATTCTTGATCCTGTTCGTCAAAGATTACTATTTATTTGATTTTCCAGTTCTATCGGAACTCGTTTGTTTCGATTCATAAGAAGTAGTGGACAAACAAAAAAAGGGGTGGGAGTAACTTACTGAGTAAATAAAACTTCTTCAATGAACTTATAAAAAAAGTAAAAAAAAAGAAAATTTGAACTGTGATGAAATAATCAATAAGGATTGGGATATGCGCAAAAATCCAAGATTTCATCTTTTCGCCCGGAGCATTAAGAGTCTTTTTTTTGCTTGAAATTTTCTTTTTCTAGAGTAAGAT